TAATTCTTATTTCTACACACGTCTTTTTTTAGGAGGTCGACACCCATTATGTGGCATAGGTGTTACATCACGTACTAAACTTAATAGTATACCACTTCTACGAATGGCTCGTAATGCTGCATCTCTTCCGAGACCAGGGCCTTTTATCATAACTTCTGCCCGTTGCAGACCCTGATCCACTACTGTATGAATAGCATTTACCACAGCGGCTTGAGCAGCATAGGGTGTACCTCTTCTTGTGCCTTTGAATCCAGAAGTACCCGCAGAGGCCCAAGAAACCACCCGACCTCGTATATCTGTAACAGTTACAATGGTATTGTTGAAACTCGCTTGAACATGAATAACTCCTTTTGGTATTCTACGTCCATTCTTACGTGAACCAATACGTCCATTCCTACGTGAACCAATTCTTGGTATAGCTTTTGTCATATTTTATCGTCTCATAAATATGAGTCATAAATATACAGAAAGAAAAGATACGGAGATATCCATTTCATGTTAAAACATATCTTTTATTCTTACATGGGTCCTCCCCTTTAGAAAAGAAAGTTCTTTTTTAGAAAGATTACCCTTGTCTCTGTTTATGTCTCGGATTGGAACAAATCACTATAATTCGTCCGCGCCTACGGATCAGTCGACATTTTTCACAAATTTTACGAACAGAAGTCCTTATTTTCATATTTCTTATTCCTTACCTTAATTCTGAATCTACTTTTTTGAAGAAAAAAAGTTTCTTGAATATTTTTTTTTTAACTTCGAATTGTGTCCCCATGAAAGGAATGTTTAAAAAAATCACCTAATCGTTCGAATCTTTGTTGCGAAGTCTATAAATTATACGTCCTCTGGTTGAATCATAACGACTTACTTCAATTTTTACTCTATCTCCTGGTAGTATCCGTATAAAACTGCGCCGTATCCTCCCTGAAGCATAACCTAGAATTAGATCTTCATTATCTAAGCGGACCCGGAACATACCGTTGGGAAGTGATTCAGTAATTAAACCTTCATGAATCAATTTTTGTTCTTTCATTCCAGGTAACCCCCTTGAAGTATCAACTAATGAAGGAAGAGGTATATAACTTACTTTTCCTCTCTATTTCACAAATGGGAAGTTAGAGATAAAATTAGGATACCAGAGGAGGAGGATCACCATATATAACACAAAATTTCTCCTCCAATTCTTTCTAGTCGAGCTTCTCGATCTGTCATTATACCTCGAGAAGTAGAAAGAATTACAATTCCCATTCCACCTAAAATCTTAGGAATTCGTTGATAGTTGGAATAAATTCGTAAACCGGGTCGGCTGATACACTTTAAAACGGTTCTATATATTCCTTTCCTAGTCTTTCTATGTCGCAGGGTTGAAACCAAGAAATATTTGTTATTTTCCTGATGTTTTCGAACATTTTCAATAAAACCTTCTCGTAGAAGTATTTTAACAATGTTTTCGGTGATATTAGTAGATGCTATTCGAACCGTTCCTTTTTTATTCATGTCAGCATTTCTTATAGAAGTTATTATATCGGCAATATTGTCCCTACCCATAACGAACTATAATTTTTTGTGCTTCCTAATTTTGATATAATCAACATGTAATTTTGATATAATCAACATGTTTCCTTTTTTCTTTTTTCTTTGTTTTTTTTTTTTTTGAATTATTCAATTTTAAAAATGAAAAGTATATGCGTGAGACACAATCTATTAATTTGATCTATTTCAGATAGCCTACTATATCATAGTGTCATCTACTAGTATTTATAATACCTCGGGAGCTAATGAAACTATTTTAGTAAAATTTAACTGTCTCAATTCCCGAGCGATCGCACCAAAAACTCGAGTTCCTTTTGGATTTCCTTCTTGATCAATGACAACCGCTGCATTGTCATCATATCGTATTATCATACCGTTGTCACGTTTGAGTTCTTTACATGTACGTACAATTACAGCTCTAATGACTTCTGATCTTTCTAGAGGCATATTTGGCACTGCTTCTTTGATTACAGCAACAATAACGTCACCAATATGAGCATATCGGTGATTACCGGCTCCTATGATTCGAATACACATCAATTTTCGAGCTCCGCTGTTATCCGCTACATTCAAAAGGGTCTGAGGTTGAATCATATATTTTTTATTTGAATCTGTTATTTCAATGCAAAGTATGAAGGAAAAAAAGAAATATTGTCCGTCCAGAAAAAAATAAACCTGCGGTTGTTTTTTCATCCTCAATATCCCTTTTGTTTAGTTCTACATCCCTATCGTGAAATAACAAATTGAGTTCGTATAGGCATTTTGCACGCAGCTATTGAAATAGCTGCTCTGGCTATAGTTTCTGATACTCCGCCCATTTCATAAAGTATTCGACCCGGTTTAACAACAGATACCCAATATTCGGGGGATCCCTTTCCCGAACCCATACGTGTTTCCGTAGGTCTTACTGTAACAGGTTTGTCGGGAAATATACGTACCCATATTTTTCCACCACGACGCGCATATCGTGTCATTGCTCTCCGCCCCGCTTCTATCTGTCTAGCTGTGATCCAAGCGGGTTCAAGCGCCTGAAGAGCGTATCCGCCGAAACAAATATGATTGCCTCGACAAGATATTCCCTTCATTCTTCCTCTATGTTGTTTACGAAATCTGGTTCTTTTGGGGTTATAGTTGATGGTTGTTTCTTAATTCCATCTCTATTGCAGAACCGGACATGAGAGTTTCTTCTCATCCAGCTCCTCGCGAATGAAACGATTCAATAATATTACAGATACACATGTATAATTATTATAATAAAATTATTATAATAATAAGTATATAATATAAGAAATTATTAGTAATGAATGGCATTTATTGATATTTAATTTGTTACATATTTAATTTTATTTCTTACAAAGGAAGATGTATATACAAAATATACAGCTGGACGTGTATATTATTAGATATAGAAAATATACAAAATGCTTCTTTTTTTAGAATATAACATAACGTAGAATATAATGAATCCTTACCTTACCTATATTGAATCGTGCCAAAAATTGTAATCCAATAAATAAAGGTTTCGCGGGCGAATATTTACTCTTTCATTCGTAGGGTCAGTCAATTCATGACACCTCTCAGAATAAATCAATTTTTTCTTGGTTCGTTCCGCCATCCCACCCAACGAATTATTAGGATTCGTTTTCAATAGAATCCTATGCAGTCACAGGTTTCGTCGTTCCCATAGCTTCTCCATTAATGGTTAGGCCTGAACTCTGCAATGGAGCTTCCGGCAAAATTCGTTTCCGAGTCAATCTCCTTAGTTTTTATTAACCCGAGGCTCTTTATTCTTTAATATTTTCTTTTTTTTGTATTATTTTATTTATTTATATTTCATTTATTTCATTTATATATTTATATCAGTATTGATTATATCAGTATTAATGCTTTATCACACTGCCTTTTATTTTATGAGTTGATTCATAGACCATACATATTGGAATCATATATCATTGATATTTTTGTTCTCTCTTTCTATCATCCTTCCATTTATCCACATCCCTTTATTTTTGCTTCACAGCCCATAATCAGATTTCTTTTTTATGGAAAAAATTTCAGTTGCTACAACTATATGATCGATCCACCCATATAGTGACTGTTTCTTGGGATCTTGACAATACGAAGCAATAAGTTGGTTATTAATTTATATGGTTACTAAGTTCATAGTAGGGGTTAGTCCATTTTTTTTTTTGAATCTCAACCCTAAACTCTAAAGAAAAAACTAACGAGTCACACACTAAGCATAGCAATTATACTAAATGGTCAATCGAATTTTTATTCAACCTTATAGAATTAGAATTGTTGATTTTTGTTTGATTTAACAGAAAAAGAATGAAAGAGTTTGTAATTTTTTGTTTTATCACTAGCACTAGACAGAATGGCAAGACAAATGAGGGTCTATTATTTCTCGTTTACAAATATCCAAATTTTGATGCCTAATACTCCATAAATAGTTCGAATTGTATAGGAACAATGATCAATTTTAGCGCGAATTGTTTGTAGGGGAACCCTACCTTCTCTGATCCATTCGACACGTGCAATTTCTTTTCCGTCGATACGTCCTGCGATTTGTACTTGAATTCCTTTTGTATCTGTTTGTTCAGTTAATTCAATAGCTTTTTTCATTGACTTTCGAAACGAAACTCTATTTTTTAACTGTAAAGCTATATATTCTGCAAGAATATTTGGTTGTCCATAAGGCTTTTCAATTCTTGTGATAGCAATGTTGAGTCTCCGGTTCACAGAATGAAGTTCCTTTTGTACATTCATCTGTAATTCTTCTATTCCTCGTGTTTGGCCCTCTATTAATAAATTTGGGAATCCAATATGGATTATGACCTGGATCAAATCGATTCTTTTTTGAATTCCTATACGTGCGATTCCTTCGAAACCCGAGGATATTCTCCTATTTTTTTGTACATAGTTCTTGATACAATTCCGTATTTTTTCATCTTCCTGTAAACCCACGGAATAATTTTTTGTTTGTGCGAACCAAAAGGAACGATGACTTTGGGTTGTACCAAGTCTGAAACCAAGTGGATTTATTTTTTGTCCCATATTTTTCTATTATGTTCTCTTTCCATTCATATTTTTAAAATGATTTAGATTTTTCCTTTAGTACAATTGTTATATGACAAGTGGGTTTTTTTATCGGATAACTACGTCCCCGAGCCCGAGCTCTTAACTTTTTCACAATAGCACTCCTATTGACTTCGGCTTTACTAATGAATGAATCAGCTTCGTTCAAACCCATATTATGATTAGCGTTTGCTGCTGCAGAATAAACCAATTGTAAAATTGGATAAGATGCTCGATAAGGCATGAGTTCCAGTATCATAAGCGTTTCCTCATAGGAACGTCCGCGAATCTGATCAATTACTCTTTGCGCTTTTAAAACAGACATACATATATGTTGAGCTAAAACTTTTATTTCTCTATTTTCTTCTCTACCTGAACCCCAGTTCTTTATC